AACAAAAGGATTCGCAAATAAAAGCGCTAATGCCACAACCAGTCCGTAAATTGTTAAAGCTTCCATAAAAGCTAGACTAAGCAATAAAGTACCTCGTATTTTACCCTCTGCTTCTGGTTGTCTCGCAATACCCTCTACAGCTTGGCCTGCAGCAGTACCTTGACCAACTCCGGGTCCAATAGAAGCAAGTCCTACAGCCAATCCAGCAGCAATAACGGAAGCGGCAGAAATCAGTGGATTCATGGTAAGTTCCTCGCACAAAAAAAAAAAAAAATGGTTAATGATACAATCAACCAATGAATTATTACTTAATTTTATCATTAAGTTTGATCATTAAGATCTATTGGGTCGGAGTAACTAAAAACTAATGATAATATTACTGAATCGTCAGAACTACTTCGATATCTCGTTTTTTGTTTCTACCCATGATGAAGTTTTTGTAAATCCATATACATACGGCTCTAGTTATTGCATTTCTTTCTTTCCAACCATTCTTTCATTCCATCCTTCGTTCTTTACTCTTCTATATCCTTGAGTTCATCTGTTTTTTCATCCAATCCACAATCACAAATGAAACAGAAGAAAGGACTTGACTTATCTTGTAATCCATCTAATCTAAATGCAGTAAACTGCAATCAAATCAATATATGCAATCATCAATATATGCAATCATCAATATATGCAATGGATATCAATATGATCGATATCAACGATATCAATATATCAATATAACGATATCAATATGTATATCAATACATATATATATATTTTTTTTATTTATTTTGCTATATATATTGCTATCTATATATATTGCTATATATATTACATATATATAGCATATAGTTAGATATATATATAGTTAGTTAGTATATAGGTAAGGCATAAGGACTTCTATTTATATATAGATAGGACTATATAACTAGTGAATATCTAATATTACATATACATATTACATATACATTTCTTTCTTCCATAACGTAAACTGGCCACATTTTATATTGAATCGGATTATAGAATCATTCCTCGAAACCCACACAAAAAGCGGCTAGACTTATAGACATTACATACATCTAGTGTGACCTCCCCAACCCATCCCTTTTTTTTTTTACAATTCCGTAATATCGTTCATCTTCTCTCCTACGACTCTAGGTCATATATTCATACGTATTTATATCTATTATGTTCTCCAACCAAGCAGATTATCTTGAACCATGCATGAATTGGGATAAGCTAAAAAAAAAAGACTATTTCGAAAACTAGTCAATGATGACCCTCCATGGATTCACCTATATAAGCCGCGGCTAACGTTGCAAAAATAAGAGCTTGAATACCACTTGTAAATAATCCAAGAAACATGACAGGTATAGGAACTACTGAAGGGACTAAAGAAACAAGAACAACAACTACTAATTCATCAGCCAATATATTCCCGAAAAGTCGAAAACTAAGAGATAAGGGTTTTGTGAAATCTTCTAGGATGTTAATTGGTAAAAGTATTGGAGTTGGTTTGATGTATTTCTCGAAATAACCCAACCCTTTTTTGGTAAGACCTGCATAAAAATATGCCACTGACGTGGGTAAAGCTAAAGCAACAGTAGTATTTATATCATTCGTGGGCGCAGCTAACTCCCCATGAGGTAACTGTATGATTTTCCAAGGTAAAAGGGCACCTGACCAATTAGAAACAAAAATAAATAGGAACATAGTTCCAATAAAAGGAACCCAAGGTCCATATTCTTCTCCAATCTGGGTTTTGCTCAAGTCTCGAATAAATTCAAGGACATATTCAAAGAAATTCTGACCGTCGGTCGGAATGGTTTGTGGATTCCGAACAGCTATGATGGCTGAACCTAACAAGATAGCAATTACGACCCAAGAAGTGATAAGTACTTGGGCATGGATTTGTAAACCTCCTATTTGCCAATAGAAATGTTGGCCTACTTCTACACCCGATATATCGTATAACCCCTTGAGTGTTTTAATGTAACATGGTATAACATTCATATTGTCCTCTGATAGAAATTGAACTTCAAAAAAGGAATTAGTTTGATTCAACCATTTCTTTCTCAACTCACCAACTTGAATCATTAATCATATATTTAGGATACCAAGAAATCACATAACATCATAATATATATCAATATCCCCAGTTCTTTTTTTTTCTATTTTTAAAAATTCAAAAAAAAGTAACCGATCCAATAAATCTATGGAGTTGCCCAATAATTAACATTAACTAATTTTATTATTCTTAATCTTAATCATAATCAACGATTTCTTATATAGCTAGAACGACCTTCACAAATTGCGGATACTAATTTGTTAAGAATCAATCGAATTGAAGCTATAGCGTCATCGTTGGCTGGAATCGAAATATCTGCAAGATCTGGGTCACAATTTGTATCGATTAAACAAATCGTTGGAATCCCCAAAATGGCACATTCTCGAAGAGCCGTATATTCTTCTTGCTGATCAACGATGATCACAATATCAGGCAATCCCGTCATATATTTGATCCCACCGAGATATGTTTGCAAGGTAGATAATTTTCTCTTCAACATTGCTGCATCTCTTTTGGGGAGACGGTTGAGTTTCCCCATCTTTTCTTCTGCTCTTAAGTCCCTGAACTTATAAAGTCTCGTTTCCGTAGTGGACCAATTCGTTAACATACCACCGAGCCATTTTTGATTAATAAAATGAGACCGAGCCCTTATTGCAGCTGATGCTACTGAATCCGATGCTTTATTTTTGGTACCGACGATTAAGAAGTTTTTTCCCCTACTTGCTGCATCAAAAACTAAATCACAGGCTTCTGATAAAAAACGAGCAGTTCTAGCGAGATTTGTAATATGAATACCTTTACGCTTTGCAGAAATGTAAGGGGCCATTCTAGGATTCCATTTCTTAGTACCATGACCAAAATGAACTCCTGCTTCCATCATCTCTTCCAAATTGATGTTCCAATATCTTCTTGTCATTTTTTCCCACACTTCCTTTTTGTTTTTTCTTTTTCGTATTATTAACAAAGAGACGAGGTACCTTGAAATAAATAATTGTTCCGATGGAACCTTCTACCGGGGATTGACCATTGATACACGGCACAAACCATAATTTTTTTTAATTACTTATTTTATTTATTACCAAATCAATAATCAGACCAGTATAGTTAAAAGATAGTTAAAGTGAAAATGAACCCGCTCTTAGGAATCATTAAATCGCATAAATGATTGTTCTGATGTCTCATGTAAATTTGTCTCATGGAAATTGTTTGTCGCGTAAGAACAAAATAATTCTCTATGGTGTAACAAAATATCTCTCATTTCCAACTCGAATAGATTTTTTCTTTTGATTTCCAAATAAATGTTTTTGTCTTGCCTTGAACGGTGCACAAATTTTTGGAATCCGGTACCAACAGGTATAATCCCCCCCAGAACAACGTTCTCTTTCAGGCCTTTCAACCAATCAATACGACCTCGTAGAGCAGCTTTTGCTAAAACTCGAGCGGTTTCTTGAAAACTTGCTTCGGATATGAAACTTTGAGTATTCAGAGACGCTCTTGTTATTCCCAATGAGATTGCCCGATAACAGATTGATTCGTCCAAAGCGCGCCCTGCTCGTTCCGCTCGCAACAATCCGATTAATTCTCCAGGCGAAAAAACATTAGACATTCCATCTTCTGAAACCAACACTTTTGATGTTACTTGACGTACAATAATCTCTATATGTCTATTATGGATCTGTACCCCCTGGGATCGATAAACCTTTTGGATCTTATTAACCAAAGAGATACGACTTTGGGCTATGGTTAGCTCAGCTCCAATCAAAAACCCCCAGGGGATCCCAAGAATTCTTGGTATACGCTCGTTCCAACCTTCAACTCTCCTTTCGAGGTTCATCGATATTGAATCAATCGAACGCACTTCTAAGATTTGTTCTACTTTTGGAAGACCTTGCGTTATGTCACCAGATCTCGATTTTTCATATATAAATGTAACTAATGTATCTCCTTCGTAAAGGATTTTCCCATAATGACCATGAACAGTTGCTCCAGGAGTAGCCAAATAAGACTTAGCCGATCTTATAACTAAAAAGTCGACATTAACAATTAAAATTTGACCAGATTTTTTTACGTGTGGTTCGTATTTAAATAGACATACATTTTCACAAATAAATTGTCCAAGGCTAATTTTGATCGATGTCTCTTCACAATAATCATGATGGAGAAAGCACCAATTCAAATGGAATGGGTTCAAAACGATGTTACTGCATAGATCGGGATTATAAATCCTCCTATTTTCATCTATTAAACAGTATTTAAGTACTTGAAGTACTTGGAAAATCTGTTTCAAATTGTCAAGTAGCAAATATTTCTTTAACACGATCTGATTATGAGTTATTAAATGGTAAGATGAATAAAAATTCGATATTTTAGGTACAATAGCGCCTAAGGGACCTAAATAATCCCTAATTGGAATTAGGGGATCCGATTCTTTTGTCACATTGTTATATTTCGAACTATTGAATGGACCAATTCGAGAACAATTGGATGATGACAAAATTAGCAAAGATTGGCATTCCTTATTTCGATTCAACAACATACCAATAGTTCCTTGATGTTGGCTAAGTGATTGAATCTTCGCCTTGGAATAAAAAGGATTGATATTGGTGCAATCTAATCCATTATCGGGAATCAATCCGGAACTTGCCCTATCATACCTTTTTCCGGTATACGAAATAGTGGACTTGACTAACTCAATTCTTATGAAATCGCGAATTAGATCATTTGCCCTTACCTCAACAAAGGAAGCATGAACCTCTTCTATAGAACCATTTTGTTCTTGGTCCCAATTCAATACTAAGCAAGTCCGAACTAATTGAATACTTGTGTGATAAATTCCTCGAATTGACTTGCCATTTCCATAAAGGATATAATTGACAACTCTAAATTGGACATTATCCTTTTCCTGCAAGATATCACGAGGGAAAAGTGTTGCTAAATTTAT